CATTTTACGAAGTTGGAACTATACTATACATTCCAAGAATTCCATTTTTACAGGTAAATGCTCAATACCCAAGTAGGCGTACAAAGTTGATCATGATCAAGCGCTTTCTGGGTCGTCTTAGGCCTTGCGATTCACCTTTATCCCAAAACAAAAATATATCAAGATTTTTTACATACAAAGGATTTACTTGTTACTAATAGAGTCTAGCCTTTGCTCTTCTTTAGATCCCTTGTTTCACTCCGATAGTATAATAATAATAAATTGGGTCGATGCAGAAGAAATGAATGCATTTTCATACTATTAAGTAAGAAAGTCAAAAAAAAAAATAACTAAAATAAAGTTTGGATTATGCCAAATCACTTATTCTACTGGATCTTACGGAGCCCTGTTCACGCACGACATCGTCAGGTCTGATCATAGAAAAGATTCTCTTCAAGCGAACCAGCCTATCCTTTGTATGGGGCTTACACGGTGGTTGGAACAAAGACACATTTGGTTGTGAATTCCAATGTAGCAGATAAATTTTCTGCACGGCCCAATCAATAGTTCAAGTCACACACTCCCATAATCCATTTTCTCTTCGGGGAATTCCCTTCAACTATTCATGTCATATCAAATAAATAATAGAATTTTGTGGGGTTGAAGGGAAATATCCAAATACATGTCTTATTTTTTTTTTCAATAATCCATATTTGTAGCAATGAAATACTATTGTTCCTACCCCAAGTAATAAGATAAATGATTGGTTACAAATAGCTATGATCTAGATTCTCTATAAAGGACCAGAAATGCCTTGCTTACGTATCATTAGGAAATGCATTAACATAAATACAGCAGTAAGAAGGGGTAATACAAAAGTGTGTAAACTATAAAAACGGGTCAAAGTGGATTGTCCCACACTAGCACTTCCGCGCAATAACTCTACCAAAGGCGATCCTATTACCGGAATAGCTTCCGGCACGCCTGTTACAATCTTGACTGCCCAATAACCAATTTGGTCCCGAGGTAAGGAATAACCTGTTACACCAAAAGATGCGGTCAATACAGCCAGAACCACGCCGGTAACCCAAGTCAATTCGCGAGGTTTTTTAAAACCACCAGTGAGATAGACACGAAATACGTGCAGGATCATCATTAAGACCATCATACTTGCCGACCATCGATGAACTGATCGGATTAACCAACCAAAGTTAGCTTCAGTCATTATGTATTGAACAGAAGCAAAGGCCTCAGTAACGGTTGGGCGGTAGTAAAAAGTCATAGCAAATCCTGTAGCTACTTGTACTAAAAAACAAGTAAGCGTAATTCCTCCTAGACAATAAAATATGTTAACATGAGGAGGAACATATTTACTAGTTATATCATCTGCAATCGCCTGAATCTCGAGGCGTTCTTCGAACCAATCATAGACTTTATTGAGATAGGTAAACCAAGAGGATTCCCCCCCTGAGAACCGTATATGAGAATTTCATCTCGTACAGCTCAAACAAAAACACCAAAATAATAGCTGAAACGGATATGATATGGAATAGAAAGTTTGAAACTTCTTAATCTTTTCATTCAATTTTATCTCAAGACACAAAAGAGTCAAAATCCGAAAGCTCTTTTTTGTAGTTGTAATTATAATGCCAAAAAATCAAGTCGGCGCATTTGTCTTTATGTTGATCGTTACAGGCCTCTTGAATCTTCTATTTACCTACTTATTTCTTTTTCTTTGCTTTGATTTTTTATTTGTATGGAATGCGGCTTTATTCTTATTTTCTTTATTTTTGATAGGAATTCTCTTGTTAAGACCCTATGAATCAATTGAAACCTCAGATTCATACCAGAACCGCGATGATTCAATAAAACCTTCCAAAGATTCTTTGAGTAAGAACCATTGGATCATCACTTATTCAATGAATAAAATAGATATAATAATTAAAAATACAAAGAAAGGTTTGTCCTTTGATCAAAATAAGCATAAACTAAATAAGAATTTGAAAGAAGAAAAAATCTTTCGATTTAGATTTATAAATAATATAACTCTTTCTTTGAATTTTTTTTGAGTCCGGACGCGAGGTTTGAATATTAAGTATGAATCATAGTTCGAATACTTCGTGATCCATTTCATATATTCCGTGCTCCAGATACTAGAATGGCTATCCGACGGGATAAAACTATCTCTATCAAGATGACAGACCCTTTTTCTGTACTATCAATAGGATCAATTCTAACAAGTCACACACTCATATTCCGGAAATACAGAAACAAATAAATTTCGCGGTCGAACTACCAAAATAGAATGGGCTAAAAAAACTCCGAGAACTAAAAGTTTCACTTTTTGTATTGAAAAGCGAGGCTTTGTGGTTCTTGTGAATCTAATTCATTGAAATTCCATCCAGTAAAACGGAAGAATTATAAATCTCCAAAATAATAGATAAGAATATCGCAAATAAAGCCATTGCGACACCCATCAAAGGAGTCGTTCCCCATCCAGGGGCTACTTTACCATATTCCGAATTCAATGGTTTCAAAAAATCCCCTACAACAGTTCGTCTTGGACCAGATCTAGAACTACCCTCAACGGTTTGTGTAGCCATAAATCTTATTTTGTATTCAGTGAGATCTGTTGACTTTGTATACCATTCCGTTGTAAATAAACGATCTTATCGTAGATTCATTGGGGTCTTAAAATTATATAATAATGGAAACAGCAACCTTAGTCGCCATCTCTATATCTGGGTTACTTGTAAGTTTTACTGGGTACGCCTTATATACTGCCTTTGGGCAACCCTCTCAACAATTAAGAGATCCATTCGAGGAACACGGGGACTAATTGAAGTAATGAGCCTCCCAATATTGGGAGGCTCATTACTTCAATTGAGATAATGAAAAATCATTTCATTTTTTAGTTGGAACTTTAGGCGGTTCTCGAAAAAAGATAGCGAAAAAAATTATCCCTAGAGTAGATACTAAGAGGAATGTATAAACCAATGCTTCCATAAATTCGATCGTGGTTTACAATTATAGCTTCCATACCTGTTTATTTTGAATCATCTCCCGAATAAAATAAAGAAAGAATCAAAGAAAAGGTAGTGATTTAAATCAAGATTTTTCCAGCAGCCTATATCAAATCCCAAACAGAAAATAGAAGCGAAAAATAACAAAGCAATCTTGCATCAGACGGCTTGTCTTCTTGTCGTTGGATCTCCAAGTTTTTGGAATGCTCCAAACTCCACTTGAGCATCCAAATCTGGATCAATACCGGCAAAAACATCTCTGAACAGGGTTCTAGCACCATGCCAAATGTGTCCGAAGAAGAAAAGCAAAGCAAACGAAGCATGCCCAAAAGTAAACCAACCCCTTGGACTGCTACGAAAAACACCATCCGATTTCAAAGTAGCACGATCTAATTCAAAAATTTCACCCAACTGAGCGCGTCTGGCATATTTTTTCACAGTAGCAGGATCACTATAACTCACCCCATTGAGTTCGCCACCATAGAACTCAACAGTTACACCTACTTGTTCGACACTATACTTTGATTCTGCCCTTCTAAAAGGGACATCCGCTCTAACAATTCCGTCTCCATCTACCAAAACAACCGGAAATGTTTCAAAAAAAGTAGGCATACGACGTACAAAAAGTTCACGCCCTTCTTTATCTCTAAAGATAGGGTGTCCTAACCACCCAACGGCTATTCCATCCCCGTTGTCCATTGAACCTGCTCTGAATAATCCTCCCTTTGCCGGATTATTGCCAATGTAATCATAAAAAGCTAATTTTTCAGGAATTTTAGACCAAGCTTCTGATAAAGTTTGATTTTCGGCTAACCCAGCACTAACCCTTCGATATATTTCTTGCTGGAAGTATCCTTGATCCCATTGATAACGAGTAGGACCAAATAATTCGATGGGGGTAGTCGCCGAACCATACCACATAGTTCCAGCAACAACAAAAGCTGCAAAAAAGACAGCAGCTATACTACTGGAAAGGACGGTTTCAATATTTCCCATACGTAATCCTTTGTATAAGCGTTGGGGCGGACGGACACTAAGATGGAATAAGCCCGCTAATATGCCCAATGTCCCTGCTGCAATATGATGAGAGGCTATTCCTCCCGGAACAAAAGGATCAAAACCTTCCACGCCCCACGCTGGATTTACAGGTTGTACCTTTCCAGTTAGTCCATAAGGATCAGACACCCATATTCCAGGACCATACAATCCTGTTACATGAAATGCGCCAAAGCCAAAGCAAGCCACTCCTGAGAGAAATAAATGAATTCCAAAAATCTTGGGCAAATCCAAAGAAGGTTTTCCTGTGCGCTCATCACAAAAAATTTCTAGATCCCAATATACCCAATGCCAGATAGCTGCCAAGAAGCACAAGCCGGAAAACACAATATGGGCTCCGGCCACGCCTTCGTAACTCCAAATACCCGGATTTGTTATAGTCCCCCCTGTAATACTCCAACCGCCCCATGAATTGGTTATTCCTAAACGAGTCATAAAGGGTATAACGAACATACCTTGTCTCCACATTGGATCAAGAACGGGATCGGAGGGATCAAAAACGGCTAATTCATATAGAGCCATTGAACCGGCCCAACCAGCAACCAGAGCTGTATGCATTATATGAACGGAAAGCAAGCGACCGGGATCATTCAATACGACAGTATGAACACGATACCAAGGCAAACCCATGGAAATACCTCTTTATCAACGAAAAATAAACACTATGTAACTTTATTGCATTGGAATATGCTATGGACCTCCCCTTTTCGATGGATTCTTTCGGAGAAAGGATTAATATTTGTTCTATTCCATTAGTAAAGTAATAAGGGAAGAATTCGGCTCAGAAGAAAAAAGAGAAGCAGATCTATTCTATACCCGATAAGTATCAATACGCAATGGGGGTTGGTCCTGTTTTTTATGAATGAATGCATCCATATTTGTTCATCATTCAAAGGACCTATTCGTAAAAATTCTCTTTCATTCATTCTGTCTTTCTTTATTTTATGGCCTTAGTCTAGTTATGTATAAAATATGCAATATTATTAAGACAATAAACCCATTATTACGCTTCCACATCAAAGTGAAATATAGTATTTAATTCTTTTTCTTTCATTTAATGCCTATTGGTGTTCCAAAAGTTCCTTTTCGAAATCCGGGGGAGGAAGATGCTGTTTGGGTTGACGTATAGTGCGACTTGTCAAATATATTGGGTCATATGGGATTCCCCCGTTCTCTCGCCCGATCGAGATATCCTCTGTTTCACCCAAAAAAGATCGATTGAATTATCAAAAATTTGTAGCGTGAAGTGTAATGAAGTGCAATTGGAGATCCATTTCATTTTTTTGGGGGTATCCAGATTAATATTTTCAATTAGAATGATTTATGGTTGGCTTGGTTGGGCCGATAAAATTTAGTATCCAGGCTCCGTTTAGAAAAACCCAATTGGTAATATTTATGATTACCACCTATATCATAATTTTTTTTATTTCATAAACATAAATAAGAGCGATTTCAAACCGTTATCAATCGAATAATATGAGAAGTGCGTTGAATATTTGGCGGAAAACGGGAAAGACTTTTAAGGAATTAAATAAAAAAGTAAATGAAATCATAGCAAAAAGACATGGTATTGGGTCATTTGTCCTATATGCGCAAATCAAAATCGGGCAGATCTTTACTCGGAGTAGAACATAAACCTAAAAAAAATTGAATAAAAAATTGACGAAACCCATTCAGGAACAAGAAAATGACATCGTGATTTGGATTAAATCCCAATGAAAAAAAAGATAGATCAATGAAAAGTTTGTGCGATAAGTTTAGCAAATTTTTTCTATATTATAGGAAAACAGGCCAAAACTCATCTTTCTTTAATTTTTAAATTCAATTTTAAAAATGGAAGAAAAAGCCCCTTCGTTAGAAATTAAGAAATTAGAAGTTAGAAGGAGCCCACTATAAAAAATGAAGGATGGATGGAATCTGCACATTGATTTTTTTTCGCAATTTTTGTTGAACCGTATGCATCAAAAGGTGCCTGTACGGCTACTAAGGGATACAATTTTATCCTAATCAACCGACTTTATCGAGAAAGATTACTTTTTTTAGGCCAAGAGGTTGATAGCGAGATCTCAAATCAACTTATTGGTCTTATGGTATATCTAAGTATAGAGAATGATACCAAGGAGCTGTATTTGTTTATAAACTCTCCCGGCGGATGGGTAATCCCCGGAGTAGCTATTTATGATACTATGCAATTTGTGCAACCGGACGTGCATACAATATGCATGGGGTTGGCCGCTTCAATGGGATCTTTTCTCTTGGTCGGAGGAGAAATTACCAAACGTCTAGCATTCCCTCACGCTCGGCGCCAATGAGTTTTTTTATTTGATTGAAAGAAAAAAGAAAGAAGACTATGCCTTCGCCATATGAAATATGAATTAGTAAGTAATAATAGCATGGCACTTCGAATTCGATATGAAATTTTTTTCTTTCTTTTTTTTTTTCAAAATATTAGATTATGTATCGAAAGAGTAGTATGAGAGAAAGGGCATTTCCAATTTTATCTTACCCGTCGTGGGCCCATTTCAGCGTCACAAACTTTTTTCTTTTCACACCAGAGGCTATTAACAATATTTATGTTCTGAAAGAGTACAAAAAAAGAATTTTCTTTCTTTTTTTGAAAAAAAAAGAAACTTTGGGATTGCTGAATCACAGACGAAATAAATATATAAAGCAACGGGACCATCATAGTATTTTTATCCCCCAAAAAAGAAGGGTGGTAATTGGATTATTTATTGATCTGGGTCTACTAGACTCTATATTTTCTCTTTTTTCTTTCATCGAAAAAAGAGAATTCCATCGTAAAGCCGTATGCAATGCGCAAAAAATGCCCGTACGGTTCTTCAATTCTATCTTTTTTTCTTATTATTCTTTAGCTATTCTTCCCGCCTCATTATGTGAGTTAGAAGAACCTTTTTTTATGTTATATCATCAGGGTAATGATCCATCAACCCGCTAGTTCTTTTTATGAGGCACAAACGGGAGAATTTATCCTGGAAGCGGAAGAACTACTGAAACTTCGCGAAACCATCACAAGGGTTTATGTACAAAGAACGGGCAAGCCCTTATGGGTTGTATCCGAAGACATGGAAAGGGATGTTTTTATGTCAGCAACAGAAGCCCAAGCTCATGGAATTGTTGATCTTGTAGCGGTTAAATAACAAATAGCAATAGCAACCATTTAACACGAATCCACAATTTAATTAAGATTGATTGAATCCCCTTTCCTTCTTAACTTAAGGTAAGGGATTAATAGTTTATTAATCTATTAAATAGAAAAAGAAGTCATTCATAACCATCTGGTTAGGATCGATCTAAACCAGTCTATTATGTATACGATTCAGCATGCCAACTATTAAACAACTTATTAGAAATGCAAGACAGCCAATTAGAAATGTCACGAAATCCCCCGCTCTGGGGGGATGTCCTCAGCGCCGAGGAACATGTACTAGGGTGTATGTGCGACTTGTTAAGATCATGGGCTGAGAAAAAAGAAACAATTTTTTCAGTATCAACCACCAGTACCGGTGAATAGAATAGGGTTCCCCCATTCACTATCTAAAAAAGACAGATCTCCCATATCCTTCTATTGTGTATGAAATTTATGGTTTCCATTGGCGCAAATCCAATCTTGGAATTTAAGATGAGAAAAAATTCCCCATTGGTAGCAAATGCTTATCCATTAAGCGGGGAAAATCCTATCCTATTTAAAAAGCAAAAAGATTATGCTTCGACTCTTGCAAAGAACGGACTAACAGGGTCAGCTACCCAATTAATCCTCATAATTAAATACCGTTACTGTATAAGATAAATCTCGTCGTGAAAGATCTATTACTGGAAAATTTATGAGTAGAGCCGAAGAGTGTGAACTGTACAAGTTACCAATAGCATTGATTAAATGAAGGAATGAGCTCCGGTGTATAGAGAGGACCTCACCGTTTAAGAAATAACCATAGAAACGATGGAACCCACTATTTATTTATCCATTTCTATTTACTCCTTTTTTTAGTTATTATGCTTTTTTTGATACCTAGTATCAATACAATTTCTTATTTCAAGGCGAAATGAAATGCCTAGAAAAAAGGAAAAAATCGTGGTCGGGACGGTTATAGTAGCAAAAGCCATTGGAATTTTGATTTTATACATTGGAAGAATCCGTTTTGTTATTAATAGACTAGAAAAGAATAACTGAAAGAAAGAATTAGTTATTCATCAAAATTTCTTTTATTCAATGACCAGAATTAAGCGAGGATATATAGCTCGGAGACGTCGAACAAAAATTCGTTTATTTGCATCAAGCTTTCGAGGGGCTCATTCAAGACTTACTCGAACTATTACTCAACAGAGAATAAGAGCTTTGGTTTCGGCTCATCGGGATAGAGATAGGAAAAAAAGAGATTTTCGCCGTTTGTGGATCGCTCGAATAAATGCAGCAATTCGCGGAATAGGGGTATCCTATAGTTATAGTGGATTTATACACAATCTGTACAAGAAACAGTTGCTTCTTAATCGTAAAATACTTGCACAAATAGCTATCTTAAATAGGAATTGTCTTTATATGATTTCCAACGAGATTATAAAATAAGGAGATCGGAAGGAATCCACCGAAATGCTTTAAATGAAATGGGGTTCCCTCGCGAATGAACTCGGGGAAGGTAGAGTAGAAATTAGTATGATAAAAAAATTCTGATCTGATAAGGTCATCAAAACAAAATGAGCGAAGCCGCTCAATAACAGTAAAAAAAGATTTCTTTTTCTTTCCCAACCCGATTCGATTCTTTTATTTATTTTTTCTTACGACACGACAGTTTTGATTATCAGATTTTTTGAATAAAGCATCAGTCTACGTTTGATAATTTTGAGTCAATTAAAGGGTAAGCCTATTTATTTCTGGTTCTAAGAGCAGTAGTTCTAGCGGTTGACTCCTTTCTTTCAAATTGTTTCTCATTATTAAGAAAGGGTAACGAAGATAAAATACGAGCTTGTTTTATAGCAATAGTAATTAATCGTTGTTGTTTTAAGGTCAATCTATTTACTCGCCTAGATAATATTTTTCCTTGTTCACTAATAAATCGACTAATTAAACTCATGTTTCTATAATCAATTCGATCCCCCGATTGGATCGGGGGCAAACGCCTACGAAAAGATCGCTTGGATTTAAGAAAGAGTCGCTTGGATTTATCCATGATTTCTTTATTCCTTATTTCTAAAAAAAATCCTATCCTTATCTCTTCTCTATTTCGAAAATCCTATTTTGTTTTGATCGGATCAAATTCAAATTCTAGATTATAGAATTAATATAATAAATAGGATTTGGTTTGTTTATTTTATTATTATTTATTATTTAAATATATATAAATTTGAAATAGAATATATATAAATGGAATAATAAATAGAATAATAATATATAAATATATAAATAAAATATATATAAATAAAATATGCATTATATATAACATAACAAATTTATTATATACTTAATATATTATATAATATGCCTAATCTAATGTCATATTTTCATATTCTCGGGAAGGGTGGCATAGGAGCACTTGATTCGATTTATTTCTTTATCTCCCCGTGAATTGTATGTTTGTAACAATAGGGACAGAATTTCTTCAATTCCAATCGACTAGGCGTATTGTGTCGATTTTTTTGAGTAATATACCTGGAAATGCCCGTTGATTCCTTATTAACGCCGTTTCGAACACAACTGGTACATTCCAAAATAATCCTTACTCGGACATCTTTACTCTTGGCCATGAACCTCCTTTGAGTTTTTAATTCACCCAACTCCTCTATTTTCCGATCAAAAGCGAAGAAGAAAGGAATGAAAAAAGAAATAAAAGTTGCTAACTCAAAACCAAATCCTGAAAGATTTCGTTACAATTGATTGCAATCAATATCAATAGTAAATAGTAAATCAATAAGAATTAAGTAATACAATGATTTCTAACTCTATTTAGAATCACAGTACGGTATTTTCTTTAAGTATCTTGTAAGATACTGTTGTTCCAGCCACATTTCTCTTTTCGCTCTACTAGTAATTTAATCGGAGCTTGAACCCGAGTTTCGGTGAGGTTGAATCCACTTTTTTCGTTCTACCTTCCTTCATTTTTTATCTAATTCTTATCTAATTCTAAAAAAACTAACAAAAAGGGGGGGCGAGAGATTAGTCACAGATATTTGATTGTATCTCGATCTAATCTTTTTCACCCCGTCCCGCGGCAATAACTAGAATTAAAAAAAAGGGAAGGTTAACGCATCCGGGAAGAAACGATTGATCTCTATCAATAAACCCGCTAAAGAACCGAACCATAGAGTACTTAGTACCGGTGCTACGGAAAGATATGTTTTTAGATCTCGCATTTTAAATTCTCCTTCTTTATCGTATTCCATTATGGTAATACATATACATATATAATATATAATCACATGTATGTGTGGTTAAAGACCACTTGTATTTGTATATTTGTACGCGGAATTCCTAATTCAAAATTCAAATTGAAATGTACAATGATTCGATAGATAAGATTTTCCTTTCCTTAAAACAGGAAAATATGCCCCTTTCCGCCTGAGAATTCCCGCCAAAAAGGATTTATTCATTATATGGTTGTTATATGATATGAGACCAAAAAGAGGAAATGGAAAGATAATTTTTGTATATTAATAGATGAAATAAGGGTGTGGAAAACAAGACAGGGATTCTCTACAATAACATTGTAGACCAATCGAAAGGGATGTAGCGCAGCTTGGTAGCGCGTTTGTTTTGGGTACAAAATGTCACAGGTTCAAATCCTGTCATCCCTACCTATTACTTCTCCTTTGAGCAGTAACGGGGGAGCCGTTTTAGATTGATTAAAATTAAGCATACATAATCTATCATTTTATCATATTATATATGATATATGATAGTATAGGTGTGCGCGATGTATTGGGGTTATAAAATAAAAGAATCCTCTTTTTTACAGTCTTATTTATTATGATAAGAAAGCGCTCTTAGTTCAGTTCGGTAGAACGTGGGTCTCCAAAACCCAATGTCGTAGGTTCAAATCCTACAGAGCGTGATTCCGCTCTTGTTAGGTCGAAAATTACACTGAACTGAAAAAAAAAAGAATTGAACAGCAATTCGAATTTGACCTCCTTGGATTAAATTTAAGGAGTCAGTTAAAAGTCAAAAAAAGAGATGGTAATTAATCAAAGGTCCAACTGATCACCACGTCTGTATTGTAAATATGCGGTTACGAATAAGCCAGCCAAAGTAATAGGAATTAGACCTAAGACGATTCCAAATAGAAAAACTTCAATCATTTCAATTTATTTGAAAGGAGAAAAAGAAAGGTAATATCTATCCCTAAATAGTAATCTCTATTGCCCACGAATCTCAATAACTAATAATTGATAATTAACACGGTAAGGAACTATAGAATATATGGAATAGGACAGAAAGATTTGTTTTTATGAATTGTTCGTTCATTCAATTCATTTTCAAATAAGTCGTATCTTACTCAAACCAATAAATAGGGCTGAGGTTATAGTTAAAGCTGCTAGTAAAAAACCGAAATAACTAGTTATAGTAGGCATGAAGGAGCTAAATGAAATATGTTTTTTTATACATATGTTTATAAAGCACTTACCTAAGTTTCCATTTTTCAAAGAGATGGGGATAAGCAAAAATACCAATTGAAAGAATAAGTTCAGTTGAAATTTTTTGATTCATCAATCATTATAAACGGTATTCACAAAAATAGAGCGGCAGGGCAGGAGTAGAAAAAAATCGATTCATCATCTTTGTAGTTAGGCCAAGAAAAACCTTTGGATCTAATACAAGAATGGACGCCTCACAAATATTGATTATTAGAATTTTTTTATTCCTTGCTCTTTTTTTATCTATATCTAATACTATCGACTACTCTTACTTGTTACTAGACGGCTAAGCAATTCCTTAAAAAAAGGGGGGCTTACAGCAAAAAACAAAACCTCTTATGGTAACTACGAAAAAAAAAATCAATTTTTTATTTTAGATTTCGCATCTAATTGACTTGTGGAAATATGAAAATTTCCTTCATGAATTATTATAAACCAACTCGTTGGATTCACGGTTTACCTGATTTTCCCCGAAGCCAATAATAGAAACCCCCTATATTATATTCCAGGAATTTGAGAAATTTTCTATTGTATGATACGTGGTTATACATCAACAAGCAAGAAGAAGAAATAAATTATCTAGCATTTCATGTCGATGTTTGAAATTGCGTTGCTGTGTCAGAAGAAGGATAGCTATACTGATTCGGTATACTCTAAAAATACCTTTGGTACAATATTGACGATCTCACAAAGATTGAATTTCAGTGAATTTCCGTTTACTGATCTCATCTTTTACGGAATCGATCCCCTACAAGAATATGTGGAGCTCAGCATGTCTGGAAGCACAGGAGAACGTTCTTT